AAAAATAATGCCTAAAGTAGAAAGGCTAATCAGTTATTTCTTTCATGGTCCCGAGCATACCAATATTAGCACTGATGGTGCGTAAATGTAACTCGCTGTTCAAACAACTATTCAGAGTTCCTAGAGCTCCTTGTAAGGCTTGTTGGAAAACTCGTTGTCGGACCTGATTAATTGCTCTTTGTTCTTCAAAACGAATGGTTTCATTTTTGTAATTTTCTAATCGTTCCAAATTCTCATAAGTGGCATTAATCAAATTCCGTTTTTCTCGTTCTATCTCAGAGTATCCATTCACTCGAAACTCATCTGCTTCCATTTCCACTTTCCGTAAGCGAGCCCGGGCTTTTTCGAGCTGCTCAACGGCTCTTCCACGCAGTTCTTCTGAATTTCGAATAGTACTCAAGATCCTCTCTTTTCGATTATCTAATAAATCACTTAATGAAAGTAGATTATCTTCCCATTCATTTCACAACTTCACTTCCATGATCTCTTCCCGAACCAAACATGAATCTTTCGATTCATTTGGCTCTCACGCTCAGTTACTTAATGGGCATTCCCATCTCTTTTAATGTAATGAGCCTACCCTCTTTTCTCTGTTCGTATTCCAAGATATCGAAACTGATACAAGACTAGAGCAAAATATTCGGAGGACTCTTCCGACCAGACAAAAAAATCTGTAATTGTCAGCAAAGTTGTTTCTTTTTTTTTTTTAATTATTCTTTTTTATTTTATGAATTTTTCATTTTTTTTCTTCAAATTCAAAGAATTCTTCTTATTTTATACACAGGCCGTCGATTCGGCGTTGGATAAAAAAAAAGGCGAGACACCCATTTTTTTTTCCAGTAAAGTAAATGGTTCAAATCATTTTATCGATATGAGTGTTCTATATCGGATAAATTGCCAACTATTCATTTTTAAACCATATCCGCACTAACGTAGTGGTAGAAAGAATACCATGTTGTGCCTGGACTTCAAACGGTTTAGCTTTAACCATGTTAATGGTCCCACATTGTTGGTTGATAGAGAATCAAAGTTGATTTACCAATGAGTCACGAAATGCTATGGTTCTTACATATGATTTCTTAATTTATTCAGAAGTAATTCGTCGAGATCGTGCACCTTTCTTTCCTAGTTATAACGTTCCTATTTAGAAAGAAAAAAAAAAAGAAAGTGCAGCCGGTTGGATCCGACCTATTCTTGAAATACACAACTCGCACACACTCCCTTTCCAAAAAAGATCAATACACCAATCACTACACTTAGATTTATTGGATTTGTTGCTAAAATATCGGTATTAAGCCCGAAACTCCCGGCGGATGGCCAGTGACCCAAGGAAACGAAAGAATCGGTTACATTTTTCATATGCTCTCCTCTTATAGATAGGACTAACAAAATTGAACAGAGTTCTTTATTTTATCATTTCGCCCCACTTTTTGATTGATTTATTTTTAGTTATTTACTTATTTATACTTATTTATTTTCTAAATAGGAATAGATTAATTTCATTTTGAAATTTCATTTCTTCTTTGCTATTATTTCATTCAATTTTAGTATTAGGCCCCGGATCCTATGTCAATTGTGAAATACCTCGTTTGTTTCAACGTTTCCTAAAAGTAAAAAAAGATTTCCATTAAAGATGGGAAGGAAGAAAGCGAGTGGATCCACTAATTCCTCATCTTCAATTCAGTCCTTCCCCTGAGGTATTGTCTCAACGAATAAGTTATTGTAAAAGTGTTGATATAATTCGAAGAAGCAAGTGGCAAGTCCACGGCAATAAAATAAGAAAAAAAGAAGTACGTATTTTTCACATTTATAGGATTAAACAAAAGGATTCGCAAATAAAAGCGCTAATGCCACGACCAGTCCGTAAATTGTTAAAGCTTCCATAAAAGCCAAACTAAGCAATAAAGTACCTCGTATTTTACCCTCTGCTTCTGGTTGTCTCGCAATACCTTCTACGGCTTGGCCCGCAGCAGTACCTTGACCAACTCCAGGTCCAATAGAAGCAAGCCCTACGGCCAATCCAGCAGCAATAACGGAAGCGGCAGAAATCAGTGGATTCATGGTAAGCTCCTCGCACCAAAATAAAGAAATGGTTAATGATACAATCAATGAATTATGACTTATTATTCCATCACTAAGACCCTTCTGGTCGAAGTAACTAAGAACTCTGAATTGAAGTGATGATATTACTAAACTATCAGAACTACTTCAATATCTCGTTTTTAATTCCTATCTATGGAGTCTTTGTAAAGCCATACAATTCTAATTCTTCCATTTATTTGTTCCGAACCATTCTTTCAATTCTTCGATCTTTCTTTTCTATATCCTTCCTTAACTTCATCTGTTTATTCATTCCATCCACAGTCCAAGATGAAATGGAAGGGCTTCCATTGGAATCATCTAACTTCAGTGGGATGGGAAATAATATAGAGTCCATATATAACTAGTGAATCTCTAATATCACATATACATGTGTTTCTTCCATAACGTAAATCATCTGTATCTTATATTGAATTGGCTTCTAGAATCATTCTGCAAAACATACACAGGTATTGGCTTAATAGACATTACATATACCCAGTCGAACCTCCCTAACTGACTTTTTTGAATCTTATTTGTTTGTAAACTCTTCTCTTCCTTTTATTTGTCATTATCCCACATTGATAGAAACGGACGGAGTCATCAGTCCGAATCATTCCATATCAATATCAAAATTGGATTGATCCAATTGCAAACAATTTTTGTCAACTGTTGAATTGAATGAAATCAAACGAAATGGGAACGGTTCTCTAGACCAGAGTTTTTTTGTTTAGGCGCACATCGGAAAGAGATAAGATAAAAATTTTTATTCAAATTATGAATTCTAATACTGTAATTGACTGAACAAATAGAAATAGAATATCGATTGTAGAGGTATGACGTAAATGGACCAAACGAGAATCTTAGAAAAAAGATCTTTTCGATCTCTTTTCTTTGTTTTTACCATTCCCTAATATCGTACATCTTTATTGCTCCTACTCTAGCTTGTATCTACCGTATTTGTAGATATCTATCATGTTCCCCAAGTAAATTATCTTGGGCCACCCGTGAGTTGGGATAGTCTTGTTTTTTTTTGAAAAAAAAAACAAGACTATTTCAGAAGCTCGTTAATGATGACCCTCCATGGATTCACCTATATAAGCCGCGGCTAAAGTTGCAAAAATAAGAGCTTGAATCCCGCTTGTGAATAATCCAAGGAACATTACAGGTATAGGAACCACTAAAGGTACTAAAGAAACAAGAACAACAACTACCAATTCATCAGCCAATATATTCCCGAAAAGTCGAAAACTAAGTGATAAAGGTTTTGTAAAATCTTCTAGAATGTTAATTGGTAAAAGGATTGGAGTTGGTTGAATGTATTTACCGAAATAACCCAATCCTTTTTTGGTAAGACCCGCATAGAAATATGCCACCGACGTAAGTAAAGCTAAAGCAACAGTAGTATTTATATCATTCGTGGGTGCAGCTAACTCCCCATGAGGTAAATGTATGATTTTCCAAGGTAAAAGAGCACCTGACCAGTTAGAAACAAAAATAAATAGGAACATAGTTCCAATAAAGGGAACCCAAGGACCATAATCTTCTCCAATCTGAGTTTTGCTCAAGTCTCGAATGAATTCAAGGACATATTCGAAGAAATTCTGACCGTTAGTTGGAATGGTTTGTGGATTCCGAACAGCTATAGTGGCTGAACCTAATAAAATAGCAATTACGACCCAAGAAGTGATAAGTACTTGAGCATGGACTTGGAAACCTCCTATTTCCCAATAGAAATGTTGGCCTACTTCCACACCGGATAGATCGTATACTCCTTTTAGTGTGTTGATGGAACATGGTAGAACATTCATATTGCCCCCTACATATATTAAGCAGAAATAGAACTTAAAAAGAAATTATTTTGATTCAACCCTCTCTTTCTTTCGCGACTCGCCTACTTTACTCGAATCGTATATTTCGAATACTCTATTTCGGATACCAAGCAATCACACAATATCCCCAGTGATTTTTATCTCTTTTTTTAGATTCAGGAATAGTAACCGATTCAATCAATCTATGGAGTTCCAAAAGTCATTGACTTGACTTATCTTATTATTAATCAACGATTTCTTATATAGCTAGAACGACCCTCACAAATTGCAGATACTAATTTGTTAAGAATCAATCGGATTGAAGCTATAGCGTCATCGTTGGCTGGAATCGAAATATCTGCGAGATCCGGGTCACAATTTGTATCGATTAAACAAATCGTCGGAATTCCCAAAGTGATACATTCTCGAAGAGCCGTATATTCTTCTTGCTGATCAACGATGATTACAATATCGGGTAAGCCCGTCATATATTTGATCCCACCCAGATATGTTTGCAGGCGGGATAATTGTCTCTTCAAGATTGCTGCATCTCTTTTCGGGAGACGGTTGAGTTTCCCCGCCTTTTGTTCTGCTCTCAAGTCCCTGAACTTCTGAAGTCTCGTTTCTGTAGTGGACCAATTCGTTGACATACCACCAAGCCATTTTTTATTAACATAATGACACCGAGCCCTTATTGCAGCTGATGCTACTGAATCAGCTGCTTTATTCTTGGTACCAACTATTAAGAAGTGTTTTTCTCTACTTGCTGCATCAAAAACTAAATCACAGGCTTCTGACAAAAAACGAGCAGTTCTAGTAAGATTTGTAATATGAATACCTTTACGCTTTGCAGAGATGTAAGGTGCCATTCTAGGATTCCATTTCCTAGTACCATGACCAAAATGAACTCCTGCTTTCATCATCTCTTCTAAATTGATGTTCCAATATCTTCTTGTCATTTTTCCCCACACTTTCTCTTTTTTTTTTAAGAGACGAGGTACCCTCACTCAAATAAATAATTGTTCCGACGGAACCTTCTACCGGAGATTGACCCTTGATACGCGGTCCAAGTCACTAATTCCTTTCTATTCGTTATTATCTTTATTACCA